TACTCATTATTATAGTTGGGATGTGAAAGACATCTATCATCTATTGTTCAAAACGAATTTTTCTTTTCATTGCACAACAAACAACTTTAAAAATCATTCATTTTTGTTTTATTCATGAAAACTAACTTTAATTAGCTAGAAAAAGCTTTGACATGTCAATTGATAATGAGAAAACGAAATCGGGGTACAGTACGTACCTATTTAGGGCTAAAAGATAGAAATAAAAACAAATAACTCTCGTGGTCTAGAATAAAAAAAAAAGATCCGTTTATAATCCTCTTCCAGGTGTATTAATAAATCGTCCAATCCAATTGGTAATAATAACAGAATGCACAGGTCGTGTTAAAAGCGGTTTGTACACCTATATACATATAGTATATGGTTCCGTTATCTTATTTCCTCTATAGAGGACAAAGAAAATTAAGAAGAAACCCACAAATATCAGAAAAACTAAAATTCTTGTTGACCAAAGAAAATAATTCATGTTAAAGACAAAATCCACTTGGACCAGAAAAACCCGTACCTATACTATTAAAAAATAAAAATATATTAAGTACGGGTCGATAAAAAAAAAAGAAAATTCAAGTGGGATTTTCTGGAACTATTAATAAGCTAGACCCATACTGCGAGTTGTTTCATGCCATAAATAAACTCGAACACTCAAGAAATCGGTTGGACAGGCGGATTCACATCTCTTACAACCAACACAGTCCTCCGTTCGCGGAGCAGAAGCAATTTGCTTAGCTTTACATCCGTCCCAAGGTATCATTTCTAATACATCTGTAGGGCAGGCTCTGACACATTGAGTACACCCTATACATGTATCATAAATCTTTACTGAATGTGACATTGGATTTATAAATTTTTGAACATCATAAATTTTCGATCTAGTAAACTTTTAAATCAATCATATAGTGATATACCAGATGAATCGATGGTTACCGGAATTTTTCGAATCAATCTATTTCGAGATCGACTCATGAGAAAGAGCCAAGATATTTTGCTTTTTTAGAAACATGATCAGAAGTTACGTGTCATACATGTTAATTCCTCAATAAATTCGAATTGATTGATACGAGTTGCCTTTCTGTTAGGATAAATTGAAGAGACATGAGACAATAATCAGTCCCAATAGTTACTTCAACGGTTGCAATAGTTATAACATAACAAAAAGGGATAAAATGATACGAAACCACATTTAAGGAGTCTAACCATATTGCGGCTCGTGATCAATCCATAAACGCCGATAAAAAAGTAGGTACTCAAAACAAGTACATATTAAATTAAAGCAGCATTGACCGGCTTCTTATCAAAATTTCGATTCGTTTCAGAATGGAATCGATTCAATTGACTATAATATGACACACAGAACAAAAGAAGATATTGGTAATAGGTCGAATTAAACATTTTTATTTTATTTATTATACACAAAGACTCTTCAAATTGAAGGAATCGGTGTAATAATACAGAAGAGAGTCTGATTTGGATTGCGGGTTCTAAAGATTTATTACTGACAAGCCGCAGCAATTGCATCATCTCTTAAAGTTCAAACAACTAAAAAAATGATAGAAATGAGTTCGAATGGAAGAAGAAATCTGTTAATAAGTAAAACCCAATTTATTGCTTATTACTTATAAAATCTTTCTTTATAACCCGGTTTGATTTTGTAATACAAATAATCCTATACCAGGATGTATCTAGAAAAGTAGTAATTAGTGAAACAAAAAGATACTTGTAAAAACGAGCGAAGTAACCCCATCTCCAATATAATTAAGGCTAGACAAAGAAGAACGAATCTCCATGAAAAGGAAGACTAAAATGAATTCTAAACTGAGACTCTTCCGAGATTCCCGAATATAAAACCCGATCCCAAAAAGACTATCATGAGTTTCTTTTTTAGCTGGTACAATCATAGGCTTTTCCCGGATTCCTCCTTCCATGAATTAATGAAAAAAGAGAAGCTCATCAAAATGTAAGATTTAATAAATCAAATAATCCAAAATGACTCTTAAAATTAACGAGTTTTTGGCTCCCGAATATTTAACTGACCAATTAATTCTTTATACCGTACTCGATTTTTTTTTGACAAATAAGCCATCAGCCGTTGACGTTTTCCCAAAATTTTCAGTAGACTCCTCTGAGATAAATAGTCTTTTTTGTGTAATTCCAAATGTGAAGTAAGTCTCCGTATCTTATCGGTAAAACTGAATACTTGAAATTCAACCGATCCCCTGTTTTCTTCTTTTTCTTTTTTCGAAATAACTGAGCTAAATAAATTTTTTACCATAACAAGAATTCTTTATTCTCCTTCCGCCCCTTTTTCTTTATTTTTTTTTTAAACAAATCTGAATTTGATCAATCATTAATAATGCCAATTAGTTTGTCCGGTTTTCACAATGATCAGAATTCTGCTATGGACCCATAACCGGGTTTTATCAAATAAAACGACTCAATGTAATTTGAATTAAATTTGAATAAAAATAGAAAAGGATGTTACATTATTGTACTCACAAACGAGAATAAATTAGATCTAAAAACGAATCAACAGAATTTTTTTTAGATCTAATTTATTTTATCAAAATGATTATCATGTATCAGAATGGAATGTAAGACAGTGCATGTGTGCGTCTTTTTCTTTTTTATATAATATACCAATAGTAAAGATAGATAGAAAAAGTGTACTGTTAACGAATTTTTACTTGTGGATACATATGTATCCGTAACATACTGAAACGACTGCCATTATTGGTATCAAAGCAATAGCGGTTTACACAAGTTAAATCTTCTAATCGATAATTGGGCCAAAGAAATAACTCTAATTTAATGAATTTATTTCTATCAAAATGTTCCTTTTCATCCAAAAAGTGACCACAGTTTTTTACGTTGCTCCTATTGCAAACTGTTGTATTTCTATTCACGTTAGTTCTATTTCTTGAATTGAAATAAATTAGACTTCTAAATTCTCTACGACGTCTAGGTGATGAAATAGTTTCAGGAACAAATAAATCATAATCATTTTCGTTTTTATTTCGAAGTATTTTTGGATGTTTTTCAATAGATTTTTTCATTTTTTTAGCAACATGTCTTTTTTCTTGGTATCTTTGATTAGTTTTGGGCTTACTCTTATGAACCAATGAAATACTTATGGTTTTATACATAATAAACTTTCTATCATTTTTTACAAACAGACGAACCGGTTCGATAATCAATATTCCCTTTTTGATCAATTCTGTAAGAGTTAAGTCTTTCTGAGTCAGCATTATATCCAAACTCATTTCTCCTCTTTGAATAGAGGATAGAGCAATTTCTTTTGGATTTATCAGTCTAAGCAGGAGACAATATATCTTGATATTATTGATCATTTTGTGATTCAAAGGATCATTCCATCTCAATTGAAAAATCAAATACCTTTTCAGGAATAAATCAAGTTCTGCTTCTGTATTACTCTTGTATTGCTTTTTTTTTCTACGTTTTTTCATGTTTGATTTCGCATAATCTTCTTCATCAATATTTTTTTGTTGGTTTGAAAGAATGGATTCAAGATTCTCTTGGTTTTGTACATCTGATCCAAGATTCCCTTGGTCGGTCGACTCTTTTTCTTCTTGATTTTGATTTTCTAATTCAAAAGATTTTTTTTCATTCGATGATCTAAAAATCTTTTTTTTTTGTTTTCCATTGATGTTTTTATTTTCCCTAACATTTTCATCTTCATTAAAATTGAAAAGAAGTAATTTGATTGGCAGAACCCACGGTTTAATCTTATATTTATTGTAAGGTAGGACAAATTCTGGGAAGAACCAAAGTCCTATATTCAATCTTGGACGATTTAGTATTTCTTCATTCATTCCCATCCAATCAAACAAAAAGCTTTTTTTTGAATCGGATGGGTCAATTTCTTGATGAATTTTGATATAAAAAAGACCCTTCTTATTCTTATCAATTTTATCAATTATTTGGTAATTATGAGTTTCACTTTGAATATTTTTATTGTTGTTGGTACTGGCATCAATATCGATCCAGGCCCCAATTTTGGATTTTTTTTTTAGGCAAGGGTCGAGAATGCGACAATCAAAATATTTTCTATTCAAATTTCTCGCCATATCCCTAATACTATCTTCTTCTAAATAATTATTGATAGGACCTAACAGATCGAGTAATTTTTGTTTATGTATGTTGTAATTATCATAAACCCCTTCTTTCTTCCTTTTTACTTGTAATGGCGATCGATAAATATATGAGCCATTTCTATCTTCGTAATTGATAGATTTATATAATAAAAAATCATACCTGTAGTGTTTTTTAACATTTTCTTTTTGATTTGACAACGAAATTTTTTCATAATCCGTTTGTTTTTTGTAATGAATTAATTGGACTTTCTCATATAAATCCTGTTTGTTTAAATTTTTATTTTGAACGGTACAATGTTGATTGACTCTATTTTTCCATTTTTGTGTTACTAATTGAGACCATCTAATTGGAGATAAATCATATTGATAATGACCCCTTAACAACCAGTTTTTCAATTGCTTCGTTTTAGACTTACAAAGTTTTTTATGTCTTAATTTAGAATCGGAATGAAATATTCCTTGTATTCCAAAATAATCCTTTATTTCATTTTTAAGAAAAAGGGATGTTCTATGATATTGAAGGACATATCTTAACTTATCCAAGTTATTAACTTGGATTTGTGATAATTTATAAAATACATATGTTTGTGACAGGGAGGATAAGTTACAAAAAATATGTGAATTCTTGTTTCTAGTACTAATATTATAAAGTGACTCTTTTAGAGTTGAAATAAAATGAATTGTAGTTTGGTTTGTTTTATTAATTCTTTCTCGATTTGCTTCATTATTGTAAATGTATTTATCAATAATTTTTTTTGTTGATTCAAAAAAAAATGGTGTATTGAGACTGGGAATATTTATGATATATAAAAAAATATCTCTGCATATCTTTTCACTAAAATATTTTATACAATAATGTAATTTGAGAATTAATCGAGCATTTCTTCTTTTTAATATCTTCCATATATTTTTTGATGATTCCCGTCTTCTTTTAGTATTATAACTTTTTTTGTTAGGACTCATTTTTATATCCGGTGTTAGAAATTCATTTTTCTTGTCTTTTGTAATTATTTCGATTTGATTTGTGATTGTGTTTGTTCTATCAGTCAGATCCTGCATTTTCGTTTCTGACAGTGAATACTCTGTCCAATCCATAAATCCATTTTGAATGGATGATTTATGAATAATCCGATTATTGATTATGGAATCTTTTTCTTTTTTAGTTTGACTTGATTCATATATCTCTTTCAACCCAAATAATAAAATTTTATTTACTTTTGAAAGGTTTTTTATTATTCTTTTTAGAAATAAAATCTTTTTGATAACCCATTTTTTTGTTTTTTTTAAGATCTTTAGAAAAAATTTTGTTTTTTCTTTTAAAACTCTTAGAACTAGAAAACACTTTTTTTTCAATTTTCTAATTTTTTTTTCGATTATTTTAAAAATAGGTTCAAAAAAGGAAGGTCGGTTTCGAGGAGAACCAAAAGGAAGTTCCGCTTCCATTCCCCAAACTGTTAAAAAGCAAAAACGATCTTTTTGTCTTTTCTTTGTCATTGTATCTCTATGAGGGGATCGAAATTTAGATTCGTGCCATGGTTTCAAACAGAAAGGAAATAGGATCTTTATTTGAATACCATCTGTTAACCAGTTTTTTGGAAATTCGGTTTCTGATAATTGAACACCATTATAGGTACATTTAACATGCATCTCTCTATTCCATTCCTTTAAATCCTCGGACCATTCGGGAAATTGAAATAATAACATACGACCGATATTTTTAGCTATTATCAATGAAGGTAATATAATATGTTTTCTAAGAATGGATTGGGTTACTAACATGTAGCCTCGTATTACTTGAGCAAATAAAATGGTATCCCAAGCTTCTGCTATTTCTATCCGTACTTTCTCTTGTCTTTTGTCCTCCTCATTTTTCTCCACTTCTTTTTTTTCTTCCTCGGTATAATTCAAAAATTTTGAATTTTTACGCATCTCGTTTCTAAAAATGAATTTAATCCGTTTAGAAATCTCAAAAGAAAAAAAGGAGAGTTTAGTTATTCTGTCCAAAAAAAGAGGAGAATGTGTATTTGCTTGAAACAGTTCCCAAATAACAGTTTTACGCCTTTGAGTACGCATGGAACCCTTGATTATCTCTCGACGAAAGTCCGATTGTTGCGAATAACGCATCAAAGCTACCTCGTCTACTTGATCAGGATCATTAGTATCTTTGGTATTAGTATCATGAGTATTGCTATTCTGATGTTCATCAGTAAAAATAACTACACGTTTGGCTTTTCTTGATCGAATTCCAGGATCTTCTGCCCCCATATCCTCTTCATTTTCCCCCTCCTGTTGGTCCAACTCGTCGATTAATTTGTATGACCATTGGGGGACTTTTTTACTGATTGTTTTTACTCCCATAGACTTTTTTCTAATTACGTTTTGATCTTTGGGATCAGTTATAACCGAATTAAATAAAAATTTTGCTCTATCTTCAGAATCTCCCTTTTCTTGTTCTGGAAATAAAGGAAGCCTCTTCAAATTGAAATTCAATGATGATTCTTTAGTAAATTGACCAATAAAGGTCAAAAAATGGCCCATTTTTATTGATAATAATTTTGGATCAAATGGATTATCCTGTTTTTGTTCAAATTCTCGGGAATCGGTGAGAAGAATACCATGAATTTTATTTATCCAAACTGTTTCCATGGAATTTTCTATAAAAATTGCGTTTATGATTGAAGGTGAATATGTTTTTTTGCTTGTTCCACGATAGGATCCGTTCATGAAAGGATCATATATCTTAGACAAGTGTTCTTTTTTTTTGGTCTCATTATTACAATTACATAATCGAGTCCTTTTTTTGAGTATATTCATAATAAAAAGGGATTTTTTGTCTAAAGCCTTAATTCTATCTATAAACTCGTCGCTTTGTTTGTTCTTTTTTTGTTCATTGATATAAATCCAATAATTATATAGTTCAGTAGAAGAAAATTTTTCTATTGTAGACCAAGATATCTTTCTTTGTATCATTTCCAAAAAAGTTAACAAACTGGATGGATATGTAAAAGATATTTTGAGTTTTCCACAACTTTGACATGTATAAAAAAAATATTGTGACGTTTCATTTCGTACCGCATTTTCAACTCGATCGTTTTTTATATATCGTAATGGACGATTCCATCGTTTATAGTCGAAAAGAAGAGACACAAAGGGCTGTTCAAACCATACAAAATTTTTATCTTCTTTGTTTTTAAGTATTTCTAACTTTAAATTTTTTGGATTCTTATCTAGATAATAAGTTTCCAAAACCGGGTCATTTTTATAGCATGTCGCTTTAACATCTAATTCGGTTGTTTTTTTACTGTTTCCACTTACTTTCTTCCCATTTACTTTGATTTCTTCCGTTTCATCAATTTTGTCTGGATCCCCTTTT